TTGTAAATAAATGATCTTATCATAAGATCCATTGTTTGAAATTATCTAGAAATGGAAACAGCAACCCTAGTCGCCATCTCCATATCTGGTTTACTTGTTAGCTTTACTGGGTACGCCTTATATACCGCTTTTGGGCAACCCTCTCAACAATTAAGAGATCCATTTGAAGAACACGGGGACTAGTTGAAGTAATGAGCCTCCCATATTAGGAGACTCATTACTTCAATGTAGATAATGAAAAATCATTTCATTTTTTTAGTCGGAACCTTAGGTGGTTCTCGAAAAAAAATAGCGAAAAAAATTATCCCTAAAGTCGAGACTAAGAGGGATGTATAAACCAATGCTTCCATAGATTTGATTGTGGTTTACAATTATAGCTTCCACACCTATTCATTTGGGATCATTTACCATATAAAGAAAGGGTCAAAGAAAAAATGGTAATTCAAGTCAAGATTTCTCCGATATCCTATGTCAAATCAGAAAAAAAAGATAGAGGCAAAAGAAACCAGAGTAATGTTGTATCAGACTACTTGTCTCCTTGTAGTTGGATCTCCGAGTTTTTGGAATGCTCCAAATTCCACTTGAGCATCCAAATCTGGATCAATACCAGCAAAAACATCTCTAAATAATGTTCTAGCACCATGCCAAATGTGTCCGAAAAAGAAGAGCAAGGCAAACGTAGCATGCCCGAAAGCGAACCAACCCCTTGGACTACTACGAAAAACACCATCAGATTTCAAAGTAGCTCGATCTAATTCAAAAATTTCACCTAATTGGGCACGCCTAGCATATTTTTTCACAGTAGCAGGATCACTATAACTGACTCCATTGAGTTCGCCGCCATAGAACTCAACAGTTACACCTACTTGTTCAACACTATACTTTGATTCTGCCCTTCTAAAAGGAACATCGGCTCTCACAATTCCGTCTCCATCTACCAAAACTACCGGGAATGTTTCAAAAAAAGTAGGCATACGACGTACAAAAAGCTCGCGCGCTTCTTTATCTCTAAAGATGGGGTGTCCTAACCATCCAACAGCTATTCCATCCCCGTTGTCCATTGAACCTGCTCTGAATAATCCCCCTTTTGCCGGATTATTACCAATGTAATCATAAAAAGCTAATTTTTCGGGAATTTTAGACCAAGCTTCCGATAAACTAAGATTTTCAGCTAGTCCAGCACCAACTCTTCGATATATTTCTTGCTGGAAGTATCCCTGATCCCACTGATAACGAGTGGGACCAAATAATTCGATTGGGGTAGTTGCTGAACCATACCACATAGTTCCAGCAACAACGAAAGCTGCAAAAAAAACAGCAGCAATACTACTGGAAAGTACAGTTTCAATATTTCCCATACGTAATCCTTTGTATAGACGTTGAGGCGGACGGACACTAAGATGGAATAAGCCCGCTAATATGCCCAATGTACCTGCTGCAATATGATGAGAGGCTATTCCCCCTGGAACAAAAGGATCAAAACCTTCCGCGCCCCACGCCGGATTTACAGATTGTACTTTTCCAGTTAGCCCATAAGGATCGGACACCCATATTCCAGGACCATACAAGCCTGTTACATGAAATGCGCCAAAGCCAAAGCAAACCAACCCCGAGAGAAATAAATGAATTCCAAAGATCTTGGGCAAATCCAAAGAAGGTTTTCCCGTACGTTCATCAGAGAATATTTCTAGATCCCAATACACCCAATGCCAGATAGCTGCCAAGAAGCACAAGCCAGAAAACGCAATATGTGCCCCCGCCACACCCTCGTAACTCCAAATACCCGGATTCGCTATAGTTCCTCCAGAAATACTCCAACCACCCCATGAATTGGTTATTCCTAAACGAGTCATGAAGGGTATAACAAACATACCTTGTCTCCACATTGGATCAAGAACAGGGTCAGAGGGATCAAAAACCGCCAATTCGTATAGAGCCATCGAACCGGCCCAACCAGAAACTAGAGCTGTATGCATTATATGGACAGCAAGCAATCGACCGGGATCATTCAATACGACAGTATGAACACGATACCAAGGCAAACCCATGGAAATACCCCTTTTCCCTTTATCAAAGAAAACTAGACACTATGTAACTTTATTGCATTGGACATATACTATTACTATGTACCTAACCTTTTCAGTAGATTCCGTATGAGAAAGGGTTAATATTTATTCCGTTCCATTGAAAATAAGAGAACAATTCTGTTCGTAAGAACAAAGAGAAGCAGATCTATTCTATACCCGATAAGTACCAATACGCAATGGTAGGGTTGATCCTATTTTTGGGGAACACAAATACTTGCTTGTTTCTCATTCGAATGATCGACCCGACCTGCCTGACCTGTTCGTTAAAATTTTTTCTTTATTCATTCTGTCTTCTTCCATGAATCTTCCAAATCAAATATAAAATAGAATAAACAGAAAAAATATAAAGACAATAAACCTATTGTTACGTTTCCATATTAAAGTAAAGTATAGTACTTCATTTCTTTTTTTCTTAAATTTAATGCCCATTGGTGTTCCAAAAGTACCTTTTCGGAGTCCTGGAGAGGAAGATGCAGTTTGGGTTGACGTATAGTGCGACTTGTCAGACATATTGGGTCATATGGGATTTACCCGTTCTCTCCCCCGATCGAGATATCCTCTCTTTCGCCAAAGAAATATTGATTGAACCATCAATCAAATCATTCGGAGCGTGAAGTGTAATTGGATCCATTTATATTTGGGATCGGGATTCTCAATTAAAAGAATTTATGGTTGACTTGGACCAATAAAAATAAAGTATCCAGGCTCCGTTCAGAAAATGCCAAATTGGTAATATAAAATATAATAATAATATAGGTACGATTACTACTTGACTTGTATCATAAACTTTTGCTTACTATAGGATAACAAAAAGAAGTCGTAGCAAAAAGAAGCGGTACTAAGATCATTTGCCCTATATGTGCAAATAGAATTCGGGCAGATCTTTACCCGGAGTAGAACATGAACCTAAAATAATTAAATTAAAGGGCCCATTCGGGAACAAGAAAATAACATCGTGATTTGAATCTCGATGAAACAATACATCAATGAGAGGTTAGTTCAATAAGTTCAGTAAATTTTTTTATAGGGAAGGGGATCCAAAACTCATATTTTTTGAAAAATAGAAATAGGAAAGAGCCCTTCATTAGAAAAACAAAAAAAGCTCTTACAAAAAATAGGACTGGAATCAACACATTGATTCTTTTTCACAATTTTTTTGAACCGTATGTATCCAAAGGTGCACGTACGGTTCCTAAGGGATACAATTTTGTCCTAATCAACCGACTTTATAGAGAAAGATTACTTTTTTTAGGCCAAGAAGTTGATAGCGAGATCTCGAATCAACTTGTTGGTCTCATGGTATATCTCAGTATAGAAGATAATACTAGGGATCTTTATTTGTTTATAAACTCTCCCGGTGGATGGGTAATACCAGGAATGGGCCTTTATGATACTATGCAATTTGTACCACCCGATGTACATACAATATGCATGGGATTAGCTGCTTCAATGGGATCTTTCATTCTGGTCGGAGGAGAAATTACCAAACGTCTAGCATTCCCTCACGCTTGGCGTCAATGAGTTTTTATTTGAAAAAAAAAGTAAGACTATGCCTTCGCATATCAAATATGAATAATAAGTAATAATAGCATGGCACTTCGAGTTCGATATGAACAAACCTTTATTATTATTGTTTTCATAAGATGAGATTTTGTATCGAGATAGTAGTATGAAAGAAAGGTTATTTCCGATTTGATCTTATCTTCTGTGTCGGGAGTACATTTCAGCGTCACAAACCATTTTTCTTCCACACCAGAAGTCTTTTTCTTATATTTATGAAAGAAAACACAAATACGAAAATAAAAAAATCATTTTTTTACTTATTTGATCGTAAAAGACACTTTTAGATTGCTAAATCACAGACGAAATAAATCAATAAATATATAAAGCAATAGAACCATCATAGTATTCTTTTTACTCTTATGAAAGGAAGGGTGGTAAATGTATCATTCCACGATCTAGATTGGATGGATTCTATTTATTTTTCTTGGAGGTGGGGAGTAAATTCCATTACAGAGCCGTATGCACAAAAGATGCATGTACGGTTGTTCAATTCTATTTTTTCTTCTTGTTTTTTTATCCCTTACTTTCTTTAGTATTTTAGCCCAATGATGCGAGATAGAAGAACCGTTCATGATGTTATATCAATATCATCAATCAGGGTTATGATTCACCAACCCGCTAGTTCTTTTTATGAAGCACAAACGGGGGAATTTATCCTGGAAGCGGAAGAACTGCTGAAACTTCGCGAAACCCTCACAAAGATTTATGTACAAAGAACGGGCAACCCTTTGTGGGTTATATCCGAAGACATGGAAAGGGATGTTTTTATGTCAGCAACAGAAGCCCAAGCTCATGGCATTGTTGATCTTGTAGCGGCCGAAAATGAAAATACTGGGGATTTCGCGTAAATCCATGATTCCATTTCAAACCATAATTCCAATTTTCCACAATTTTATATCGAATAGAAATAATTCATAATCATCAATAATATAATAAGGTTAAGATCGATCTAAACCAACTAATTCCATAATTATAAATTCTATATATAAGACATGCCAACTATTAAACAACTTATTAGAAACACAAGACAGCCAATAAGAAATGTCACGAAATCTCCCGCTCTTCGAGGATGTCCTCAGCGTCGAGGAACATGTACTAGGGTGTATGTGCGACTCGTTCCGATCATGAGCTCGAACAAATGAGATGATTTTTCCAGTATTAATGATTAGTACCAATACAATAATAGGATATATAGAGTAGAAGAACGCTATTTATTATTATTATCTAAAAATGAATGAGGATCTATCATATAGCTACATATACTTATACTTATATTGTTGTGTATAGAATTTATGGTTTCCGTTGGTGCAAATCCAATCACTTCGATTTGAGATTAGAAGCAATTCCTCA